ATACACCACATTTTGATTCCGCCAATTGAACACAATCAAGTCTAGATGATACAACGAAAAAAAGAAGATGGGTAGAAAAACTTATTAGATACCATTGACTCTGGTATCTAATAAGTTCTACCTACTATTGGATTTGAACCAATGACTCCCGCCGTATGAAAGCAATACTCTAACCACTGAGTTAAGTAGGTTATTTATCATCACAAAAAAAGGACCCATCGCCTCGGGGATTATAGGTGGAATATTATTTCTAAGCAATACCCATCTGCTAACAGTAAACGGATCAGAGAACTATCATGTGGGATCCTATCTTGACAAGAAATTATCTATATGTTAAGATATCTATGACAAGGGCTATAGCTCAGTTAGGTAGAGCACCTCGTTTACACGTGCGCCAATGCTTTTCAAGGGAGCCCATTATGCAATGATCTTATTGAGAAATCGATGTCTTACTCCATAGATTCGAGGGAACAAGAGAACAATAGCCTGACAAATATTTGGTTCGGTTCAATTTGAGTGCGAATTCAAGTGCCAAATCAAATAGAACCCGCCATTGATTTGCTAATTGATAAGGTAAATACCCAGTCCATTCAATGCCAGGCTTAATGAGTATAAGGGACTCAAAAGAACCTCTTTTCGTCCTATGAACTTTAAGGTGTATGAAGTCTCATATTTGACTCTTGCAGCGGAGCGATAGAGATTCCATTTAACTTAGGTTGATCTAGGCCGGAGGCAGACCTAAGTCAAGGTAACCCTTCTTTGAAACACTTTGGTATTGCTCCTAGATCAGAATACAAATGATGAATCACAGAGCACATGGAGCCATCTTATTATCTTCCTGTAAAGAAAAAATATGGTGGACTAACTGATCTTTACATCAATCAGTTGATGAAAGAGCCCAATGCAACAAAATGCATGTTGGGTCTTTGAAACAGTTCGAATCATTTCGATAATAATCAGTTTGATCTGTTTTACCGAGAAGGTCTACGGTTCGAGTCCGTATAGCCCTAACACATTCCGTTTTTTTATAGACATTTTAGTTTAGTATAGTTTTCATTTCCTCATTAATACTTGTTTATGGATTAACCGGTTCCTTTGTTCATAGAAATGAAAGCATTACCATATGCTCATGTGAATACATAGGGACAGGAAAATAAAAACAATAATTCATTCCAATGGATGAATTACATATGACTTTTTTCTTGTCCATGATCAAAGAATTACTGATATACTTTTGTTTTTGTTTTAGTATACCCAATCTCAGTCAATTTATGAAGTGAAAATCATGACAGGATCCTGTCTAAAAACTTCATCCCGACCCAACTAAATCGAATCCTAAGTTACACGGATCTAGTACCTATTCTTTTCTTGGACTTGTATTTGTGGAAGTCCCCCGACTTCGACTAATTGCTTTTTGGCCGAACAACAACCCAACTTGGTTGTTTCAAATATAATGCAGAGATAATGAATTGGTCCTTAATGTATCGACGTTCCTTCTTCTATATTCTATGAGTTGGGTTGGTTTGTGGATTTGGTCTCTCGAATTGTTCGAGAATGTGTGATTCTTTCTATTAGAAGTATCTTATGTAGATCATTTATGATTCCACAGATTCTATCACTCTGCGCTATCTTTCATTGTGTAGTGTAAGTTTGCTCCAAAACAAACTCCCTTTTTGTAGCGAAACCTAACCCATCGGTTGGTCTTACTAAGTTTTATTGCCGTAACAAGTATTTTTGTTCATCCCCAATCGCGGTCTTTCTTTAGTACTCGATTCTTTTTCTTTCTGAGAGGGTCCGAGGCGGGGGTATAGTACAGATTCTAAGTTTCCAATTTTTTGGTTTTGGTATAGAAAGATATGAGTTGTTATATGTAAAGGTTCCTAGCAACTCAACGGATTGAATCAAATCAATAAAGTAAGGAAAATAGAAATGAAATCTAGGACAAGGAAAGGGGATAAAATATAATCGTTCGATGTATTAGATTATGTTTACGTATTCCTATCGAATCAATAGAAGCAATGATTCTCCACCTGGATTTTAATGAAAAGAATACTTCGAGTAGAATATGCTAGAAATCCCTAGCCGTTTTACCCATATGACTACTGAAATTTTTTCGTTTTGATTTGAAAAAAAAAGTGAAATAATATAATTTCAATTATATTATATATAAAATGAACTATAAAAACATAGTTATACTAAATACGTACGATATTATACGTACGATATTAATAGTTATACTAATACGATTACGTGCGATTACGATATTATTAGTATTATTTATTAGTATTATACTATTTTTAGTATTTGTATTTAATTGCTTTTTTAGGGAGAAACCGAGACAAAGTAAGAGAGTTTGTGTAAGAGCATCCTATATCTACACCATATCTAAATGGAATCGAAATACAAAATAAATGTAAGTGGGGTTCCGTTGTATGAATCTTTAAACAAGACATGCCCCGTAGCAAACAAACTCTAAACTATAACTATGCAGTTTGATTTG